ATGGCAGTTCCAAAAAAACGTACTTCTATGTCAAAAAAACGTATTCGTAGAAATATTTGGAAGAAAAAAGGATATTTAGTTGCAGTAAAAACTTTTTCTTTAGCGAAATCAGTTTCCACCGGGCATTCAAAAAGTTTTTTTGTGCGACAAACAAATAATAAAGTCTTAGAATAATCTCAATTGATATAGCCTAAAGAACCTCAAATTTTGTAAGATGAATGTTAACTAATGTATTTTTCTGTATTGAATTTCTCAATATTACTTAGAACTCACTGCTGTGATATATAGAATAAGAATTTTTTGTATATTGGGTTCTAAGTATTATTTTTTTACCTATCGCAATTGTACTTTTCTATTGTGAAAAGTACAATTGTGATAGAGATTGAAACTCTTTTGTTATATGCCTATCCCAAAACTTAATTGGTTTTGTAAATGGTATTCTAAATTATAAATTATATGCGCAATAAAGAATATTAATACTTTAATTTTAATATACTAAGGTATCGAAATCATTAGAAAAATAACAAATTATTTGTATTTAATGATGAAATTGTGATAGATATGAAATCCTAGTTATTTGATTTTGTTCATTGAAAAAAAAAAAATAAATCTTTTTCATTTGAATCCATGAAATCGGATAAATGAAAAACAAATCATAAAAAAATGGAGAAAAAAAGACAATTCTTAGTTTTATACCTCAACCGAGAAAAAACTGTGGAGTTCCAACTGTTTGGAGAAAACTTAGTTTCTAGTACATGAAAGTTGATTGTTAAAAAACCCACGACGATACTACCTAGGTAGGTATTTTATTGAAGATTCAAATATTTAAACCACAAACCAGTCTTTATTCATTGATTCTAATTAATGTTTCCTAAACTATATTGAATCCTTGAATCTCGACGATTCAACATGAATTGACTATTATTATTTCAAGTAAGCCGCCGTGGTGAAATCGGTAGACACGCTGCTCTTAGGAAGCAGTGCTAAAGCATCTCGGTTCGAGTCCGAGTGGCGGCATCTTCTAAAAGAGATACAATAGATCCTAAAATGTATTCAATTCGCGATTTCCAATTCTGTAATGGGACCCCTTTTATGATATTTGCGACTTTAGAACATATATTAACTCATATCTCTTTTTCGATCATTTCAATTGTGATTATGATTCATTTGATGACCTTATTAGTCCACAAAATTGTAGGATTACGTGATTCATCAGAAAAAGGGATGATAGCTACCTTTTTCTCTATAACAGGATTATTAGTTTCTCGTTGGATTTCTTCGGGACATTTTCCATTAAGTAATTTATACGAGTCATTAATCTTCCTTTCGTGTAGTTTCTTCATTATTCATATGATTCCCAAGATACGTAACCTTAAAAACGATTTAAGCACAATAATTGCACCAAGTACCATTTTTACTCAAGGCTTTGCCATGTCGGGTCTTTCAACTGAAATGCATCAATCCGCAATATTAGTACCTGCTCTACAATCTCAGTGGTTAATGATGCACGTAAGTATGATGTTATTGAGCTATGCAGCTCTTTTATGCGGATCATTATTATCAGTCGCTCTTCTAGTCATTACATTTCGAAAAAACATAAAAATTTTTTGTAAAAGCAATAATTTATTAATTAAGTCATTTTTCTTTGGTGAGATTGAATATTTGAATGAAAAAAGAAGTGTTTTTAAAAACACTTCTTTTCCTTCATTTCGAAATTATTACAAATATCAATTAACTGAGCGTTTGGATTATTGGAGTTATCGTGTCATTAGTCTAGGGTTTACCTTTTTAACCATAGGTATTCTTTGTGGAGCAGTATGGGCTAATGAGGCATGGGGATCCTATTGGAATTGGGACCCCAAGGAAACTTGGGCATTTATTACTTGGACCATATTCGCGATTTATTTACATACTAGAACAAATATAAATTGGAAAGGTACGAATTCGGCACTTGTAGCTTCTATAGGATTTATTATAATTTGGATATGCTATTTTGGGATCAATCTATTAGGAATAGGTCTACATAGTTATGGTTCATTCACATAAACATCTAATTGAATAAACTACATGAAGAATACATAAGATAAAAACATCATCCCATATATAACGAAAGTTTGTTTTTATGAGTTTTTGAGAACCATTTAAATTTGAATGATTCCTTGATTCAAACGGTTCTCAAAAACTCGAGATGTATCTAATTACAATTCTTATTCATTTTTTTTATTTTTTCATTATACAGTACAGCAAACGATTTTCAAAATATTAAATTCAAAGAATTATAAGACTTTCCTTCCGTTTCATTAATGAAACACTATCTATGATAATAATTGGATAAGATAGCGTGTACCTTGTCAACTGATAACGAGAGAACAAAATCGGGATAAATACCAATACTTATTACGGGTAGAAAGATACAGATTGAAAGAAATAGTTCTCGTAGTCCAGAATCCCAAAAATTAGAGTTTGGAATATTAAATAACTTGTATCCATAAAACATCTGACGTAACATAGATAATAAATAAATAGGAGTTAATATCATTCCAATTGCCATTACAAAAGTAATTAGCATTTTTGACATTAAAAGATATTTTGTACTAGTAATTAGTCCAAAAAATACTACAAATTCCGCAACAAAACCACTCATTCCTGGCAATGCAAGAGAAGCCATCGAGAAGCTACTGAACATGGTAAATGTTTTTGGCATTGGGATAGATATCCCTCCCATTTCTTCGAGATAAACAAGACGTGTTCTATCACAACTCGTTCCCGCCAAGAAAAAAAGTGCAGCACCAATAAATCCATGAGAGAGCATTTGTAAAATAGCTCCATTGAGTCCCATGTCGGTTATAGAACCAATTCCTATAATTGTGAAACCCATGTGAGATACAGAGGAATAGGCTATTCTCTTTTTTAAATTACGTTGACCAAGAGAAGTTGAAGCTGCATAGATTATTTGCATTGTTCCTATTATCACCAACCAAGGAGAAAATATAGAATGAGCGTGGGGTAGTAATTCCATATTGATCCGAATCAATCCATATGCGCCCATTTTTAATAGGATTCCAGCTAAAAGCATACATGTACTGTAATGTGCTTCTCCATGGGTATCAGGTAACCATGTATGTAGGGGTATAATCGGCAATTTGACAGCATAAGCAATAAGGAAGCCAAAATAGAATATTATTTCCAATGCCACAGGATATGATTGATTAATTAATCTTTCAAAATCTAATGTTGGTTCATTGGAACCATATAAACCCATACCTAGAACTCCTATTAAGAAAAAAATGGAACCCCCTGCAGTGTACAAAATAAACTTTGTAGCCGAGTAGAGACGTTTCTTTCCTCCCCACATGGATAAAAGTAAGTAAACAGGAATTAATTCTAACTCCCACATGATGAAAAAAAGTAAAAAGTCTCGAGAGGAAAATAATCCTATTTGACCGCTGTACATTGCTAGCATCAGGAAATAGAACAACCGCGAATTTCGAGTAATTGGCCAAGCTGCTAAAGTTGCTAAAGTAGTGATAAATCCTGTCAGTAAAATGGGTCCTATGGAAAGTCCATCGATTCCTAGTCTCCAGTGGAAATCAAAAACATCTATCCATTTAGAATCTTCCTTCAATTGCATTAATGGATCATCCAATTGGAAATGATAACAGAATGCATAAGTCGTTAGAAGGAGTTCTAATAAGCATATACATATAGTATACCACCTAAACATCTTATTCCCTCTATGAGGGAAAAAGAAAATTGAGGAACCCGCGAATATCGGTAAAACAACAAGTATTGTTAACCAAGGAAAATAACTCGTGATAAAGACAAGATACATTTTGACCAGAAAAGCCCGTCCTCAAAATAATATATTTTGTCGAGCACGGGCTTTTGTCGGTAAAGAGGAATCACAAATGATTCAAGTGGAGTTTTTTGTAACGTATCAATAAGATAGAGCCATGCTGCGAGTTGTTTCAGGCCCTAAATAAACACGGACACTCAAAAAATCTGTTGGGCAGGCAGATTCACATCTCTTACAACCTACACAGTCCTCGGTTCTTGGCGCGGAAGCTATTTGCTTGGCTTTACATCCGTCCCAAGGTATCATTTCCAATACATCTGTGGGGCAAGCTCGTACACATTGAGTACACCCTATACATGTATCATAAATTTTTACTGAATGTGACATTGGATCTATAAAGTACAGTTTTGAACATAAAAGATTTTCGATCTGGTCAAATCAAATTAGTAGTAAATGAATCATATATTATATATTGTAATATTGTAGACACCAGACGAAACAGTGGTTTATTAAAAACAATCAATATATTTCTTAAATCAATCTGTTTATGAGAAAAGGTCAAGACACTTTGATTTTCGTTTCAACAATTATGATGATACGAGTTGCACATGCGAATTAAAATTAATTGGCCAACAAATTGGTCATCATTATTTCAATATAAATATAAAAATGCAATTCAATAAAAAATAGTATTTCAATTCTATTAAATATTTTTATGTGTCTTTATTTAAATTATCTATGATGATTATCACTAATTATTCAACAAATTCGATTGATTAATACGAGTTGATTTTCTGTTACGATGGATCGACGAAACAATAGCAAGTCCAATAGCTGCTTCAGCAGCTGCAATGGCTATAACAAAGATTGAGAAAATGTCTCCTTTTAATTGGCGACTATCAAATATATCAGAAAATGTTACAAGATTGATATTAACCGAATTTAGTATAAGCTCAAGACACATAAGCGCTCTAACCATGTTTCGACTTGTGATCAATCCATAGATACCGATAGAAAATAAATAAACACTCAAAAAAAGGACATGCTCAAACATCATTGACTAACTCCTTATCAATCTCGATTCATTTCAATATGAACAACAATTCAACCGATTCAATTGATTAGAATAGAACAATTACACAACAAAAGAAGATATTGACGGTAGATAGATTTAACTAAAAATTTCTATTTATTTATTTTGAATTTAGTTAGAATTCTAAGAATTGGGAATCATTATAAGTTAAGTATTTTTATTGCTTATTGTCGAGCCATAGTGATTGCACCTATCAAGGAAACTAAAAGAATTATTGAAATGAGTTCAAATGGAAGATAAAAATCTGTTGATAAATGAATCCCAATTTGTTGAACGTTATTTATTAGGTCCTGTTCCATAATCTGGTTTGACCTTGCAGTCCAAATAATTCCGTACCATGACGTATCTGGGATAGTAGTAATTAGTGAAAAAAGAATAGTTGTACAAACCATCAAAGTGACCCCATCTCCAATGGTCCAAAAATAGGAATTATTGGAATATTCTGAACCATTCATGAACATTACAGCAAATATGATCAAGATATTTATGGCTCCCACATAAATAAGGAGCTGTGCGGCAGCTACAAAATAGGAGTTCGATGAAATATAGAATAAGGATATACAAACAAGAACCAATCCCAATGAAAAGGCAGAATAAATTGGATTGGTAAATAATACTACCCCCAGACCCCCTAATACAAGAATTGACCCCAGAAATACAACAAGAATATCATGTATTGGTCCAGGTAAATCCATTATGTATAAAATACAAAATAAATAACTTTAACTATTTCATGACCTTACTTTAACTTTACTAAATAAATGGTCCAGGAAAGGAAAAGGGGTTACCCTATTTTTGTTTTCTTGTATATAATATTGTATATGATACATTTATAATTGAATTGAATTTGAATATGGATTAATGTAGATATAGATAAAATTATCGGGCCAACCTTACTTTATTTATATTTATCCGAAAGAAAAAAAAAAGAAAAAAGTAGTTGAAATTTGCTATTTCGAAATCATCACTAAAAATATATTTTTAGTTTAAATCAAAGAGTGATTCTCAACAATCATTAGTTTTTATTTGTAGTTACTGACTACCCAAAATAAAAAGCTTGGATCCTTTATATCAAAACAAAATCTTAGTAATCGGTAATTGTTCTTGAATCAAAGGGTTTATCTTTGTCTATTTTTATTTGAGTCGAATTCATAACTGTTTGAATTGTATAATCTCCAATTATTGAGATTGGTAATCGACCCAAAGCAATTTGATTATAATTCAATTCGTGACGATCATAAGTAGAAAGTTCATATTCTTCAGTCATTGATAAACAATTTGTTGGACAATACTCGACACAGTTACCACAAAATATACAAACCCCGAAATCTATACTATAATTAAGTAATTGTTTCTTTTTAATATCTCTTTCAAATCTCCAATCAACAACGGGTAGATCTATCGGGCATACACGAACACATACTTCACAAGCAATACATTTATCAAATTCAAAGTGGATTCTACCCCGGAAACGCTCTGATGTGATCGATTTTTCATAAGGATATTGAATAGTTACAGGTAAACGATTTGTGTGGGATAAGGTAATTATGAAACTTTGACCAATGTACCTTGCAGCTCGTATTGTTTGTTGACCATAATTCATGGACCCAATTACCATAGGGAACATATTGTAGATATACATGAAAAATTTGACGTTTCTTTCTCTTGTTTGATAGAGATTATGAATCTAAAATAGTGTTATCGTATTCTCTTATTTATAATGAAACAAGTTGGGAAGAAGTTGTTAATAACAGATTACCTAGAGAAATAGGTAAAAGAAATTTCCATCCAAGATTTAATAACTGGTCCATTCTCATTCTAGGTAAAGTCCATCTTGTTGTGATAGAAATGAAGAGAAACAAATAAGCTTTAGTTAATGTAATAAGGATACCCATTGTCATTCCAAAAATGCCGGCGATTTTTTTTATTCCGAAAAGCTCAGAAATGGATATATACGGAATAGGTAAATTCCACCCACCTAAGTAAAGAACTGTTACAAATAATGAAGAAACTAATAAATTTAGGTAAGAAGCAAGATAAAATAAACCGTATTTGATACCCGAATACTCGGTTTGATAACCTGCTACTAATTCCTCCTCCGCTTCTGGTAAATCAAAGGGCAATCTCTCACATTCGGCTAGAGAAGAAATTAGAAAAACAATAAATCCTATAGGCTGACGCCACAGATTCCACCCCCAAAAACCATATTTTGACTGTGCTTCAACTATATCAACTGTACTTGAACTGTTAGATAATCATAGTCGATAATAACATCACTGTTCCCATCGCTATTTCAAAACCGTACGTGAGACCTCAGCTTCATACGGCTCCTCGATGGCCACAAAAAAAATGTAAGGATGGGTTCGGTATTATCACCATCTTTGGATGGATAGAATAAAGATACATCGGAAAGTCCCAAATTAGACCAATGGAATTCTGTCTGCTAGAATAAGAAAAAAAGTGCTTCCGAATTGATCTCATCCTTTACAATAAAAATTTATCTTTGTTCGGTAATAACTTAATATTTCAATAAAATACTCCTTATATCAATCAATACAAAATAAAAAGAATTAGTCATTAGTTCATGAATCGTGATAAGAATTCGATATGTATGAATATGGATAGAGAAAAGAATAAATAAGGATCCCCTTTTTTTATTATTCATTCAATTACTGCATTCCATTTCTTTTTTCCTGTTCTTCTGTCTCAGAGGAGGATACTCAAAAATAAAATAAAGAATTAATTCGTTCTTGATAGTCATTTCTTTAACCAGTGAATAGGAGCATACTCTAGATCGGAATCGTAGGGAAGTACTACTTGATCATTTCTACCAATTTCAAGTCCTTATTATGATTCGTTTTATGAAGAAATACCTCTTTTTTGATACCTTACATTATCTCCATTACTAATCCTTTGTGTACCTTGGTGTTCCTAACCGTCCACTGACTTTTGATTGATCCCCGGTATAGTAATACATATGAGACAGTAGTAGAAACTCCATACAGTTGATCTTTTGTTTGCGCCCGCTTCAAGATATGATGACTAATCAAAAAATCTTAATCTTGGGGTAAGCAGTTTACACTGCTTATTTTTACTTCAACTTTATTCTTGTACATAGGGAATGAGATTGTTTATTCTTACTACAAATTTTGAAGCTGTTTAGTTTCACTCATATAACTATCTGGTTTAACTCATCAACCCGAATGCTGAATAAAAAAAATGAAAACATCTATTCAATACATTGAACCTCTTTCTTTTTTCTTTTATTTCTAGAAGAGAGGTTCAAAGTTCATATTCCAACGAATCACACGTAGAGATATTGATAACACACATAGAGTTAATGGTATTTCATAACTAATAGATTGAGCAGCAGCTCGTAGACCACCTAAAAAGGAATATTTATTATTCGATCCATATCCTGACATAAGAAGCCCAATAGGAGCAATACTAGAAATGGCGATCCATAAAAAAACACCTATACTGAGATCGGCTAAAACAAGACGATACCCAAAAGGAATTACTAAATAACTTAGTAGAATTGATATAACCGCTATAGACGGTCCCACACTAAACAAACGAATATCTCCTCGAGATGGGAGGAGGTCCTCTTTAAAAAGTAGTTTAGTCCCATCCGCTATAGCTTGAAGAATTCCCAACGGGCCAGCATATTCAGGCCCAATACGTTGTTGTATCGCTGCAGATATTTCTCTTTCTAACCACACAATTACTAGTACCCCCATTGTTATTCCCAATATAAGGGTAAAAATGGGTACAATCCATATTAGTCCATACACTTCTTTTAAAAATTCCGATGTAGAAAAAGAATTGATAGTTTGTACTTCTGTCGTATCAATTATCATTTCAACGATCAACTTCTCCCATAATGATATCTATACTACCCAATATCGTCATGATATCAGCCAATTTCATTCTTTTAACTAGCTGAGGAAGAATTTGCAAATTGATAAAACCGGGTGGACGAATTTTCCATCTCCAGGGGAAAACACTATTATCTCCTATCAAATAAATTCCCAATTCTCCTTTTGGGGCTTCCACTCTCACATAAAGTTCTTGTTTCGACAATTCTAAATTGGGTGAAGGTTTTTTACTAATAAATCTATATTCAAAATCATTCCATTCGGAATTCTTTGCTCTATCAAAGCGTCGTACTTCTAAATTTTCATAAGGTCCTCCAGGAATTCCTTCTAGAGCCTGTTGAATAATTTTTATGGATTCCTTCATTTCACCGATTCGTACTAAATAACGAGCTAATGAATCTCCTTCTTTTTGCCATTGGATTTCCCAATCGAATTCATTGTAACACTCATAACGATCAACTTTACGAAGATCCCATTGGATTCCAGAAGCTCGTAACATCGGTCCTGATAAACCCCAATTTACAGCTTCTTCTCCACCAATAATGCCCACTCCTTCAACTCGTTCCAAAAAAATGGGATTCCACGTAATAAGTTTTTGATATTCAACAACTCCTGTTAAAGAATAATCGCAGAAATCCAAACATTTATCTATCCATCCATAAGGTAGATCAGCAGCTACTCCTCCAATACGGAAATAATTATGCATCATTCGCATACCTGTGGCGGCTTCGAATAGATCATATATCAATTCCCTTTCTCTTAAAATATAGAAAAAGGGAGTCTGTGCACCGATATCCGCCATAAAAGGTCCAAGCCATAACAAATGAGAAGCTATACGGCTCAATTCCAGCATAATTACTCTGATATAGCTAGCTCTTTGAGGTACTTGAACATTTTCCAATTGTTCTGGCGCATTTACGGTTATTGCCTCTGTGAACATAGTAGCTAAATAATCCCATCGTGTTACATAAGGTAGATATTGTATAATTGTTCGATTTTCCGCTATCTTTTCCATTCCTCTGTGTAAATAGCCCAATATGGGTTCACAGTCAATAACATCTTCACCATCGAGAGTAACGATTAGTCGGAGAACACCATGCATTGATGGGTGGTGAGGCCCCATATTGACTATCATGAGATCTTTTCTTGTAACCGGTACTGTCATATCTTTTCTTCCTTAATTCATTATTCCATGAATTCCTCAAAGCGAGACTCATCAAAACGAAAAATTGAATACTACTAAAAAAAATTCAAACGATTAAATTAACGAGTTTTTGGCTCTCGAATATCCAACTGACCAATTAATTTCTTATAACGTACTCTATTTTTCTTTGACAAATAAGCCAGCAACCGTTGACGTTTTCCTAGAATTTTTCGTAGACCTCTTTGTGATAAAAAATCTTTTTTGTGCAATTCCAAATGTGAAGTAAGTCTCCGTATCTTATTGGTGAAACTGAATACTTGAAATTCAACAGAACCTTTGTTTTCTTCTTTTTCTTCTTGTGGAATAATGGAAATAAATGATTTTTTGACCATAAAAAATTTTTCTATCCTTTTTCTTTCTTTTTCATGGATTTTTCCGATCAGGAAAAATAAAAAAAAAAAGAATTATGTCGGTTATTTTAATCTAGTACACACAAAAATTTGGATTTATTCATATACTACTTCTTTATTTTATCCAAATCAAATTTTCAATTTGATTTGGATAGAAAGGGATAATATGTTTCCGCATTAACGAAATAAAAGAATTTATTTCTATCTAAAAGGATTCCCCTAATTTATTTATTCCTATATCCAATTGAATGGATACACCATTCAATCTGTATCATTTACCAAAATATAACATAGCATATGCATACATCTTTCGGCTTTCATATACCGAAAATGTCACGGAATATAGATATATATATGATATAGGAAATATACTATTAAATTAAATAATTCTAAATCGTGGATACATATGTATCCTTGACATACTGAAACGACTGCCATTATTGGTATCAAACCAATAGCGATTCATACAAGCTAAATCTTCTAATCGGTAATTGGGCCAAAGAACAAATTTGCATTTAATGAATTTATTTGTATCCGTATTAAGATGCTTGTCCTCATCCAAAAATTTTCCAGAGTTTCTTATGTTATTTTCATTGCAAAATAATGGATTTCTATTTCTATCCGTAACATTCCAATTATGGGAATTGAAACAAATTAACATTCTCAATTCTCTGCGACGTCTAGGAGATAGAATATTTTCGGGAACAAGGAAATCATAATAATTTGTGTCCCTATTCACAAGCATATTCCCATATCGTACAATGGGTTTATCCAAATTCCTCTTATCAATATATCTTTTTTTTATGCATTTTATATTAGTTTGGTGTTTATTGTTCTCGACCAATGAAATACTTATAGTTTGATATATAATCAATTTTCCATCCCTTTTTATAGATAGACGAATTGGTTCGATAATTAATATTCCCTTTTTTATCAATTCTGTAAGAGCTAGATCTTTCTGAATTAGCATTACATCCAGATGGATCTCTCCTCTTTGAATCGAGGATATAGCAATTTCTTTTGGATTTATCAGTCTAAGTAAGAGACAATATACCTTGATATTATTGATCATTCTTTGGTTCAAGGAGTCATCCCATCTTAATTGAAAAAGGAAATATTTTTTCAGGAAGAAATCTAGTTCTGCTTCCTTGTTTTTCTTGGATTGTTTTTTCTTCTTACCTTTTTTAATGGTAATGTCTGATCTCGCATAATTCTCTTCAATATCTTTTTTTTTGTTTTCTTTTCGTAGATCTGATACAAGATTTACTTGGTCCTGTTGCTCATTTTTTTGTTGGTTGGAATTTTCTAATTTAAGATATTTTTTTTGATGAGATATCATCTGAAGATTATTTTTTCCATTTATATTGATGTTTTTATTTTGACTTTTATTTTTAGAAAAATAAAAGTCAAAAAGAAGTAATTTGATTGGTATAATCCATGGTTTAATCTTATATGCATCAAAAAGTAAGACAAATTCTGGGAAGAACCAAGATTCTAGATTTGATATGGTATGATAAACTCTTTCTTGATTCATTCCCATCCAATTAAAAAAAATACTTTTTTGATTGGATGGGTTGATTTCTTGATGAATCATAAGAGAAAAAATATCTTTTTTTTTCAATTTGTTGTTGATTTTTTTTTCAGTCTTAGTATTTTTATCAATTTTGGTACCGATATGTGTATTGGTCCAGGTCTCAATATCGATATTTTTTCTAAGACAAAAGTGGAGAATTTTACAATCAAAATATTTTCTATCTAGATTTTTATGCGTATCAATAATATATCCTTCTTCTAGATAATCACTAATAGCTGTACTTACCAATACATAAAATGATTCGGATTTTGGTTTATTGAAATTATATGGAATTTTGTGAACCCCATTTACTTGTAATCTTGACCCATAAATATAAAAATCCTCCTTATCCCCATAGTTCATATATTTATGTGATAAAAGATCATATCTGTAGTGTTTTTTCCATTTTTCTTTTTGATTTGTCAATGAATCCGCTGCATAGTAATTTTGTTTCACGTAATGAATTAATTGGTCTTTTTCTTTTTTATATGAATCCGCTTTAATTGAGTCCTTATTTTGAATCCTATAACGTTGATTGATTCTATTTCGCCATTTTTGTGGTACTAACCGCGACCATTTGGTTTGAGATAAATTGTATTGATAATGCCCCTTTAACCAGTTTTTCCATTCAATCATTCCAGACTTATGAATTTTCTTATGTCTTGAATTGTAATCAAATATTCCTCGTGTCATACAATAATCCTTGATTTTATCCTTAATAAAAGGATAAGTCCCCTGATATTGAAGTAGAGATTTCAATTGATACTTGTTAAGTAATTGGGTTTGTGATAATTTGTAAAATACATATGCTTGGGACAAGGAGGATAAGTCATAATACATTTTTGTACTATTACTAATATTAGTATTCGAAAAGGACTTTTTTATAGTGGAAAAAAAGTTCATTGTATTTTGATTTCTTTCATCAATTCCTTCCTGATTTGTTTGATCGTTGTAAACGGATTTATTGATTATTTTTTTTGTTGATTCAAAGAAAAGTTGGAAATAGATCCTGTGAATGGTAATCATACATAGCAAGATATCTATATATATATTTTCAATCAGAGATTTCATAAAATAATGTGATTTACGTATTAATCGTATATTTATTCTTTGGAATATCTGCCAAATATGTTTCTGTGATTTCGATCTTTTATCATCACAAGTTATAATTATTTTTTTCTTGTCTTTTGTGATTCGTTCTATTTGATTCCTGATTGTGATTGTTCTATCAGAAAGATCTTTCATCTTTTTTTCTATGAATGAATAATTTGTCCAATTCATGGATTGGATTTGAATGGTTGATTTGTGAATAATCTTATTATTTATTTCGGAATCTTTTCCATTTTCAGCCGTTTTATATACTTTCACCTTGCTCAATTCAAATAAGAATATTGGGTTTACTTTTTGAATTTCCTTCATTATTTGTTTTAGAACTAGAAGTATTTTAATGATCCATCTTGTTTTTTCTTTTGAAACTTTTAGAAGTAGAAATAAATCCTTTTTAACTTTTCTAACTTTTTTTTGGAGTTCTTTATAAATGGGTTCAAAAAAGGAAGGTCGTTTTCGGGGATTCCCAAAAGGGAATTCCGCTTCCATTCCCCAAACCGTTAAAAAACAAAAATTGTCTTTTTTTCCTTTTTTTTTTATTTGATCCCTAGGATGAGATCGTATTTTAGATCTTCGCCAAGGTTTCAAACAGAAAGGAAATAGAATCTTTATCTGAATACCGTCTGCTAACCAATCTTTGGGAAATTCTGTTTCTGATAATTGAACACCATTATAAGTGCATTTAACATGCATTTCTCTATTCCACTCCTTCAAATCCTCATACCATTCGGGGAATTGGAATAATAACATACGGCCAATATTTTTAGCAATTATCAATGAAGGCAATACAATGTATTTTCTAAGAAAAGATTGGGTTACTAACATCAAACCTCTTATTGCTTGAGCAAATATAATGCTATCCCAAGTTTCTGATATTACTATACGTTCATTTTCCTCTTTTTTTTCTTCATTTTTTTTCTCTTTTTCCCTTGTCTCTTCCTCCTCAAAATCAAAATGTGAAATTTTCAATTCTGGTTCTCTCCCCACCGAATTCCTAAAAATGAGATTCATCATTTCAGAGATATAAAAAGAAGAAAAAAAAAATGTTTTGTCTATTCGATCCAAAAAAAGCGGAGAATGCACATTTGCTTGAAACATTTCCCAAATAACCGTTTTACGTCTTTGAGCACGCATGGATCCTTTGATTATATCCCGACGAAAATCCGATTGTTGCGAGTAACGTATCAAAGCCACCTCTTCTGCTTGATCACTATTATTAGTATTATTTGTAGTTGTAATAGGGTTGGTATTCTGATTGTTATCAGTATAAATTACTACGCGTTTGGCTTTTCTTGAACGAATTTCATGATCTTCCTTAGATTCTTCCTCATTTTCTTCCTCCTGTTCTTCCAAATCATCAGTTAATTTGTATGACCACCGAGGAACCCTTTTACGGATTTCTTCTATTCCAATAGATTTTTTTCTAATTATTGTTTGATCGTTTGGATCAGTTGTAATTACATCGAATACCCATTTTAAAGCTTTTGTTTGATTTTCTAAATCAATTCTTGTTTGCTCTCTCAATAAAGAATATTTTTTAAAATGCAAAATGGGTGCAGGCTCAAAAGGAAATTCTTTGATTGAGGTTAAGGAATTACCAATATAATTCAGTAATGATTCCCTATCAGGCGGATTCTTTTGATGTTCAAATTTTCTGGAATAATTAGAATTATTAGGAAGTAGCCCATAAATCTTATTTATCCAATTGATTTCTATGGAATCCTCCGTATCTGTAGAAGTGATTAAATCATTCATGATCATATGTGAATAGAATTTTTTTATTTTTCCACGATATGGTCCCCTCAAAAAGGGGTCATACGTTTTGGGCAAGTATTTTTGTTCGTTTTCATCATTGCATAATCTGGTCCTTTTTTCGAGCATATCTAGAGCAAGAAATCCCTTTTCTTTTTCTAGAGCTTTTGTTCGACTTATTAATTCATTGTTCAAGTTGTACTTTTTTTGCTCATTGGTATAAACCCAATAATGATACTGATCCACA